CAATTATTGTTAACCAAGGAAATTTGTTCGTGGTAAAGACAAGATACACTTGGACCAGAAAAACCTGTACCAAAAAATATCTTCTTTTTTGGCACAGGTTTTGGCGATAAAAAAATGGACTCAAGTACAAGTAGGGGTTTCTGTAACGTATTAATAAGCTATACCCATGCTACGGGTTGTTTCATGCCATAAATAAACTCGAACACTCAAGAAATCCGTTGGGCAGGCGGATTCACATCTCTTACAACCGACACAATCCTCTGTTCTTGGAGCAGAAGCTATTTGTTTGGCTTTACATCCGTCCCAAGGTATCATTTCTAATACATCCGTAGGACAGGCTCGGACACATTGAGTACACCCGATACATGTATCATAAATCTTTACTGAATGCGACATTGGATCTATAATTTTTGAACGTGATAAAGTTTCAATCTAGTAAAATGATAAATGCATTATATATTTAAATACTAGTACTAGATGAATCGATGAGTTCCCCAAGTTTTTTATCTATTTCTGGATTGACAGTGCCAAAAGACTTTGATTTCTTATCTTTGTGATAACATGACCATATCTTACGTGGCAGACATGCTAATTTGAATTAATTTATGAAAATTCTAATTTATATGAGAATATTACTTATTCAATAAATTCGATTGATTTATACGAGTTGATTTTCTGTTACGATAAATTGATGAAACAATAGCAAGTCCAATAGCGGCTTCAGCAGCTGCAATAGCTATAACAAAAATAGAGAAAATGGCTCCTTTTAATTGACGACTATCAAAAAAATCAGAAAATGTTACAAAATTGAGATTAACCGCATTTAATATAAGTTCAAGACACATAAGAGCTCGAACCATATTTCGACTTGTAATCAATCCATATAGACCGACAGAAAATAAATAGGCACTCAAAACAAGTACATGTTCGAGCATCATTAACCAACTCCTTATCAATCTCGATTCAGTTCAATATGAACAACAATTTAACCAATTGCATTGACTAGAATATAACGAGTAATAGAATAAAGGAATATATTGGGAATAGGTCGAACTAATATAAAATTTATATTGTATATAGTATATATAAATATATAAAGTAAAATAGAAAAAGGGAAATACATGTGATAGCTCATAACAAGGGTTTTCCGGTTCTAAAGAGTTATTATTGACGAGCTACGGCAATTGCGCCGATTAACGCAACTAAAAGAATTATTGAAATGAATTCAAACGGAAGAAAAAAATCTGTTGATAAATGGATCCCGATTTGTTGACTATTACTTATCAGATCTTGCTCTATAATCTGGTTTGCTTTTGTAGTCCAAATAATACCATACCATGACGTATCTGGAATAGTAGTAATTAGTGAAACAAAAATACTTGTACATACCACGGACGTTACTCCATCTCCCACGGTCCAAAGATGGAAATCTTTGGAATATTCTGAACCATTTATGAACATCACAGCAAAAATGATTAAAACATTTATGGCTCCTACGTAAATAAGTAGCTGCGCAGCAGCTACAAAATGGGAGTTCGATAGAATATAGAATAACGATATACAAACAAAAACCAATCCCAATGAAAAGGCAGAATAAATGGGATTGGCAAGTAATACTACTCCCAGACCCCCTAATATAAGACCCAATCCCAGAAAGACTAAAAGAAAATCATGTATTAGTCCAGGTAAATCCATTATATATAAAATAAGAGATAAATAAATAAAAATCTTGCATAACTTTATTGATCCGGTCAGGAAAAAAGAAGTAACTCTACTTTTTTATAACAGTTCTTTATTATTCAATTTTTAAAATTCCATTTTCATGGATATGGATTGATGTAGATATATTTATTGGCCTAATCTCTCGAAAGAGTAATTGGAATCTATCTATTTTCAAATCATCAATATAGACTATAGAAAATAAATCTATTTTTGATTTAATATTAATTAAATTCTCGCCGCCTAATCAATATAATTATGAATATAATTTCATAAAACAAAAATCTTCTATCAAAATGAGTTCTTAAGTTTTTATTTCAGACAAATTTAAAATTGTTCGAATTGTGTAATCGTCAATTACTGACATCGGTAACCGGCCCAAAGCAATTTGATTATAATTCAATTCGTGACGATCATAAGTAGAAAGTTCGTATTCTTCAGTCATCGATAAACAATTTGTTGGACAATACTCAACGCAATTACCACAAAATATACATATTCCGAAATCAATACTGTAATTAAGCAATCGTTTCTTTCTAATATCAGTTTCCAATTTCCAATCAACAACGGGCAGATCTATAGGACATACACGAACACATACTTCACAAGCAATGCATTTATCAAATTCAAAGTGGATTCGGCCACGGAAACGCTCGGATGTGATCAATTTTTCGTAGGGGTATTGAATAGTTACAGGTAAACGATTCGCGTGTGATAAGGTAATCATGAAACCTTGACCAATATACCTTGCGGCTCGTACTGTTTGTTGGCCATAATTCAT